TTAAGAAATGCAAAAATGAAGAAAAGGGAACCTAATCTCACCTCCTTCTGTACCACAAAGAAAAGAACCTGAGATTTTTACCCTTTTCTAAAAAGAAAAAGAAGTGCCTCTATTTAGAGATTTATCTACTTAGATGAATAAATCATACTCTATCTATATTATTAACGAATATGTATTCCAACCTATCTCGAGGTATTTGTATCAATACCTATTCGGTAGATCCTTTTTTTTTTCTGTGCCAGGAACCAGATTTGAACTGGTGACACGAGGATTTTCAGTCCTCTGCTCTACCAACTGAGCTATCCTGACCTTTTCTTGTGCATCATCCTAGTAGAGTATTTGTATCTATGTCAATTAAAGGGACTAAAAAATCAATAAAGTATTCCAAATTCCAAATTTGGAAATGGGGGGGGGTAGTCCTATGCATTGTGCATGGTTTACTTAATAATACTTAAAAATAGAGTTAATAATCGAAGTTCCTTGCCTATACTATAATAAAAAAGAAATCTATTCAATGAATAGCATAAGATCCATTGAGTTCTCTTCGCACTCCTTTGTGAAAGAGTAGAATGAGAAAGTTAATGAATCTTAAACCGATTGATAAAAAGAAAAAAAGAGGATAAATACTATAGTATAGTTAGAGTTAGGGAATAAAAGAGGGTTTGGGGATAGAGGGACTTGAACCCTCACGACTTATAAAGTCGACGGATTTTCCTTTTACTAGAAATTTCATTGTTGTCAGTATTGACATGTAGAATGGGACTCTCTCTTTATCCTCGTCCGATTAATCCACTTTTTAAAAGATCTCGAAAACTATGAATTGAAGGATTTGATTACTCAATATTCGATTGGAATGGATTCACAATAATTCTAAAAAAATTCTGAATTTTCTATTTCATAATCATTCCTAATTTCATTCTAAAAAAGAATAAAGAACCTATATTATGATATGGGTTCTGTGATTAATCGTTTGCTATGTCAGTATCCATATGTGTGTATTAGATGTATAAACCCCTTACTTTCTCTAATTTAGAGGGAGTTCCACTACCAACACAACGTAATCAACTCGATTCGTTAGAACAGCTTCCATTGAGTCTCTGCACCTATCCTTTTCCTTTGGATTCTAGTTCGAGAACCACTTGTTTTCTCAAAACACGGATTTGGCTCAGGATTGCCCTTTTTTAATTCCAGGGTTTCTCTGAATTTGGAAGTTACCACTTAGCAGGTTTCCATACCAAGGCTCAATACAATCAAGTCCGTAGCGTCTACCGATTTCGCCATATCCCCATTTTCCTTTTCTTTGATTGAGACCTAGATTCCTTGTGTAATTTCATCCATCTCTTAGTTTTTTTTTTTGGAATCGTTGAATTCATTACTCGACGTAGTCTAGCAGTTCGTCTCTATTTGAGAGACCCTGCTTGTTGCAATTCAGAATTGAATTGATTCTATCGTTGATGTATTTGCAATTCAATCCGAATCAATATATCCCAAAGTTTTTCTCTCCCCCACCCTTCTTTTTTAGAGTATTCAAAATCATACTCTAACGCTTGATATTCATTTTTTTTTTTCTAATCAGAATTAGCAATTTAATTTGCTATGATTCTATGTTCTCCTTAGTGAAATATTAATCATTAAATTATTAAGAAATAACAAAAAAAAACAAAATATCTCAAAAAATGTCTATAATGATCGAATGAAAATGCCAAGAAATTCACATTTTCTCTTTATTATATCTTTCATATATATTATTCTTTTCTATGTATTAGATTACTTGTCCGAGCCATATCAAATTGAAAATATCTGAAATCAAATTCAATATAGAAATTGGAATAGATTTTATTCTATTAGAAAAATCAATTTGCGAATTAGAGAAATAAAAAGAAAGTTCAATAAATTCTATAATCCTTTTTAAGGATATCCTCTAGTTAAGCATATCAAGCTAACTTGATTTTTATGAAGTTCTAGTATTTTTTTCTAAGTAGAACTTTAAATTTCGAACTAGTTAATAGCTAAGATTAATAATTAAGATCTGACATTTTACAGATTTCCTATACTATACATATTTCTATTTGTTACACTATTTCTGTTATGTAAGCCCACTTAGCTCAGAGGTTAGAGCATCGCATTTGTAATGCGAGGGTCATCGGTTCAAATCCGATAGTCGGCTTTTTTCTATATCGATGTTCCATGAACAAGAATCTCTCTTTTTCTCCGAATTAAATGGAGAATCCAGGATCTATTCTGTGGTTCTACCTTACAATTTTGCTAGATACAAAACAATAAAATAAATAATATATATACAAAAAATCCAGATGTTGATGAAATTCCATTTTTTGTGGTACTTTAGTAGATTTTACTCTGTTTATCCTTTAGTTTAATTCAGTTTTAATTTCGCTGTATTCTTTAATGTAAATACAATGAAATTCATTGTGTAAAATGAAATTTCAATAAAATCAAAAAGGAGTCTTCATGTCCCGTTATCGAGGACCTCGTTTTAAAAAAATACGCCGTCTGGGAGCTTTACCAGGACTCACTAGAAAAACACCTAAATCCGGAAGTAATCTGAAAAAGAAATTCCATTCTGGGAAAAAAGAGCAATATCGTATTCGTCTTCAAGAAAAACAGAAATTGCGTTTTCATTATGGTCTGACAGAACGACAATTACTTAGATATGTACATATCGCTGGAAAAGCAAAAAGGTCAACAGGTCAGGTTTTACTACAATTACTTGAAATGCGTTTGGATAATATCCTTTTTCGATTGGGTATGGCTTCAACCATTCCTGAGGCCCGGCAATTAGTTAACCATAGACATATTTTAGTTAATCGTCGTATAGTCGATATACCAAGTTTTCGTTGCAAACCCCGAGATATTATTACTACGAAGGATAACCAAAGATCAAAATGTCTGGTTCAAAATTCTATTGCTTCATCCGACCCGGGGAAATTGCCAAAGCATTTGACGATTGACACATTGCAATATAAAGGACTAGTTAAAAAAATCCTAGATAGGAAGTGGGTCGGTCTCAAAATAAATGAGTTGTTAGTTGTAGAATATTACTCTCGTAAGACTTGAACTTAATGAAAAAAGGAAAGGTTCATAGAATTTTCTTCCTCTTCCCCTTTCCCCGAACTAAATCGACCTAAGGCCCTTAATTGGTATTTTCCATTCAACTAGCAGAAATGGATTAACCCTAGGATCCTTTTTTTTTGTTCTTTCCTCTATGTGTCTTTTACATACCACAGTAATTTACTATAGAGAATTTCTATTAAATAAAGGTATTATTGCTGGAATAAACTGTTATTTGATTTGATACATTGTGATCGTTAACGTTGATGAATTAAGAGAAACGGAAAGAGAGGGATTCGAACCCTCGGTAAACAAAAGTCTACATAGCAGTTCCAATGCTACGCCTTGAACCGCTCGGCCATCTCTCCTACATAATCTTATTATGGAAAATAAACTGAGTGAATAGCGAGTTTTCCTATTCCTGCAGTACAGGTACAACCACAACCGCTCGGGGGTTCCTTGGTTCTATTGGAAAAATTCCTTTTCATCTAAGTGGAAGGATCCAGGATTTTTTTACTAGGAATTCCGCTCCCTCGAAAAGTTTTAGTTTGGGTTTTCCCCAAACCAAAGAAAAAGAGAATGGAAGAATTCTTCTTATTCCATAATAAAATAAAGGAACCCTAAAATTCTGTTTGCATAAGGTACGCTACGCCATACAATCGGAATCTAAAAAAGGGTATGAGACAATTAATGACTTTGAAAACGCGAAATAGCTGATGAGAGAAGTTATTGTTGAGAAATAGAAAAGTGGAATGAAATCCAATCTTAGTCAAATATTTCATATCTCTTCTTGTCCAAACAGAAGGAAAAGGACACAATTTGAGCTGAGCGGAAAATCCATACCTCTCTTATCCATTTATAGCATATATATGGATCGATCGATTTATAAGAATCGAATGTGTTTGTTTTTATGGTATTTTGTGAAGGAATGAAAACAATTCTATATAGAATGGGTTGGGAATTATGCCTAGATCCCGTATAAATGGAAATTTCATTGATAAGACCTCCTCAATTGTAGCCAATATTTTATTGCGAATAATTCCGACAACCTCAGGGGAAAAAAGGGCATTTACTTATTATAGAGATGGTGCGATTTGACTCTTTTTTTTTTTAGCCCTACCTACACCTCAGTCTTACGAGAAAGAGAGGGGGTTCGCATAGAGAGAACAAAATTAGTAAAGGAAACCCACGCTTGGAGAAGGTGAGGTGAACTAACAATTCCTTCTGTCGTGTATCCTCGATTGATGCGGCCTCAGATGCTTCAATTGTAGATTTGAGTATTGAGCGAAAGGTTACACCTACAGGATAGGTTCTGTATTACAGGCCAATCCTACTCTACTAGTACCAATAGGCAGCATAGGGGAGAAAAGCACTACACCTAGAAATAGGAATCAACAAGAAAAAAACTTTGTTAGAAATTAGCCCTTTCCTGATCGGTATCAGGGCTGGGAAGAATGGTTGGGATAACAAACAGCCATCAGGTTTGTACTTTGGATACCCCTATAACCATCAAAGATCGTTGAAGTGGCTAATTCCTCTAAATAGGAGGCGTTGAGAACAAAGAAATTCTTGGAGCTATCGTTTTCCTCTAGCATTAATAGAATTCATTGGTGTTAAGAAAAACCTCTTGCGGGAAGGTTGGCTAGAGATTTCTTGGAAAAATACCAGCCCCTTTCGGTCCATAATGAGATGGGACTAATTCTATTTTTATTCTATAGATTATTTCGCTTAGTACTATGTACAGAAGGGAGGAGCCGTATGAGATGAAAACCTCATGTACGGTTTTGGAACGGAGATTTTTTGAATAGAATGAACGACCGTAACGGATGTTGGCTCAATCCGAAGGAAATTATGCGGAAGCTTTGCAGAATTATTATGAAGCTACGCGACTAGAAATTGATCCCTATGATCGAAGTTATATACTCTATAAC